CCAATGCTACGCCTTGAACCACTCGGCCATCTCTCCTACATAATCTTATTATTGACCAGAAACCGAGTGAATAGCGAGTTATTCATATTATTTTATTGCAGTACAGGCACGACCAATCAACGGCTTCATAGAAATAAAAAATTCCTTTCAAATTTGATATTTATCAACAACAACTTCTCTTATCATCTACCCCATAGATCTATTACAAATTCATGAACCGTACCATGGATTTTTCTATTTCATTTCAATTGTATAATGTCCATCCCTTTTCCCTCTTGGATCATAACCAAATCCAAATTTCTCAAGTTTAAGTTATAAGAATCTATAGTAAAATAAAGTTCTTAGTTATTCAACTTAGATGAAATGAAGTAATAGCTCCGCTCATTTGTACGAAATTTATATGAAATTCAATCTGATTCAAAAGTCTCTTATCTCTCTTTGTCTGATAAAGGTAAAGGGGTACAATTTGAGCGGAAGGTACACATCTTTTTTTTAGAATTTTTCTGTTTTTATGTTATTTTGTACTGTACAATTCCCTTGTTTGTGGGAGCATTTTCCCCGAAGGAGTAATGAGAAGAATTATAGAATGGATTGCGAATTATGCCTAGATCTCGGATAAATGGAAATTTTATTGATAAGACCTCTTCAATTATAGCCAATATTTTATTACGAATAATTCCGACAACTTCAGGAGAAAAAAAGGCATTTACCTATTACAGAGATGGTGTGATTTGATTCTTTTTTCTTGTTTTTTTTTTAGCCCTCACCTCCGTCTTACGAGAAAAAGACGCGGTTCGGAATAGAAAGAACCAAATTATTGAAATAAAGCTACGCTTAGTGAAGGTAAAGTTTGGAGATAGAACAACTCCTTCTGTCGTGTATCCTCGATTGATCCAGCCTCAGATACTTTAATTGTCAATTTGAGTATTGAACGAAAGGTTACATCTATAGGTTCTGTATTGCGGGTCAATCCTACTCCACTAATACCAATAGGCGGCATAGGGGAAAAAGCACTACACTAGGAATCAACAACACGAAAACTTTGTTATAAATTACCCTTTTCCTTAGCGGTATCGGGACTAACAAGAATGGTTGGGACAACAAACATCCATCTCGTTTGTACTTTGGATACCCGTATAACCATCAAAGATCGTTGAAGTAACTAATTCCTGGAAATAGTAGGCGTTGAGGACAAAGAAATCGTTGGAGTTATCATTTCTATCTAGCACTAATACGATTGGTGTTAAGAAAAAAAAACCTCTTGCGGGAAGGCTGGCTAGAGATTTCTTGTAAAAATACCAGCTCCTGTCAGTTCATAATAAGAATAGGGAAATTAGGATTCCATAGCTTATTCCCCTTAGTACTATGCACGGAAGGGAGGAGCCGTATGAGATGCAAATCTCACGTACGGTTCTGGAACGGAGATTTTTTGAATAAAATGAACGACCGTAACGGATGTCGGCTCAATCCGAAGGAAATTATGCGGAAGCTTTACAGAATTATTATGAAGCTACGCGACCAGAAATTGATCCCTATGATCGAAGTTATATACTCTATAACATAGGCCTTATACACACAAGCAACGGAGAGCATACAAAGGCTTTGGAATATTATTTCCGGGCACTAGAACGAAACCCATTCTTACCACAAGCTTTTAATAATATGGCTGTGATCTGTCATTACGTGCGACTATCTCCACTATAGAAAGAAGGAAAAAAAAGACCAAATTGGCTAGTCAATACTAGAAAAAATAGGCTTTCTACATATGCATCGTCCAAAGCAACGATTTTTATCAGCTGTAGCAAGGAAAGAAACTTCATGATAACAAAAAAAATAGGAAGAAATAGGTACGGCCTACATACTAGACTCTATGGATAAAGGATCGAATTGATAAAGAAAGCACCGTAAAGATCAATTAGCGAGCTTTTGGGTCGATACAGTTAAGAACTGCTTACTTTTGTCATGATATGGGATAAAAAGTTAGGAATCAACTTATGTAATAGAGTCGATCCACTAAAGTATTGAGCAGCGGTGTAGCATCAGATCCCAAAGATAGTAAGTTCTTTTTTCTTATGGAAGAAAGTCTTTTTCAAAGATTCTATATAAATTTCATATATGAAACCGAGATAGTTACCTTTCAGAAAATTATAACGATATAGGGGATATCTATACTTCATTTTTCTGAAGGTGGGAGAAAAGCTAAAACTAATTATTGATCAAAAAAATTAGAATTTGAAACTTCTTATGTAATTAACTTCTTCTAGTTAACCCAAGAAAAATGAGATAGATTTATCAGAAATCTAATTCTGTTAGCATAGGGTAAATTAAGATGAGACCACAAAAAGAATCGATTGCTGAGCCGTATGAGGTAGGAAACTCTCAAGTACGGTTCTAAGGGAAGGAATTGACCCACCTATTCCAACCGGGGGGAACAGGCCATTCTACAAGGTGATTCTGAAATTGCGGAGGCTTGGTCCGATCAAGCCGCTGAGTATTGGAA